TATATGTATATATATATACAATTAATATACAATTAATATAATATACAATTAATAGATATAGAATAGATATATTGAAAATAGATTTCAATTAAAAAATAGAAATAAAAAAAGTTCTTTTCTTGATTTGGTTTATAGAGATCGAAACTACTCCAATTTGGATTCAAAATGGAGAGTTCCTATGACATAATAGATCGGTGACTCTTGGAAAAAGAAAAGGAAAAAGCCTTTTCTTTTCGATATTCTTTGATTTCAATTCTTTGATTTCAAAAAGATATTATCAATTATGGAAAAAATCCAAATAGGGTAAAAGAAAAGCCGGCTATCGGAATCGAACCGATGACCATCGCATTACAAATGCGATGCTCTAACCTCTGAGCTAAGCGGGCTCACATAACATAAATTGTGCATGCATAGGAATTCAATAAAAACTTATACTTATAAAAATACTTATAATAAAATACTTATATTGATATTGAATAAATTGATATTGAATAAAAAGTATAAAAAATTATAAAATTGGAATATTCAATTGAAAAAGAAAAATAGAAAATAATAAAAATAAATAAGAAAATAAAAAAAAAAAATAATAAAAAATAATATAATGTAAAAAATAAAATAATACATATAATAATATAATATATATAATAAAATTATATAATAAAATATATAATTAATAATAATAAATAAAATATAAATAAAATATATAATATAAATAAAATATATAATAAATAAAAATAAAAAATTCCTATTTTCGTTATGTTCAATCGTTCGCCCTAAGGAAAAAAGATCAGAATAAAAATGAAAGAAAGAGAAAGGTCCAATACAGATCATAATGAAACATTCCCTTCAGTCAGAAAGGTGAAAACTAAGACGAAAAAACAAAAAGAATCGACCGTTCGAGTATTTCAAATTGTATGAGAAAAATGATAGAAAGAGGGACCATAATATATTATATATGTGGTATACCATCTATATTGAATTGCGAATACAGAAATGGTAGAATTATTTCGTATTGGAACAAATGTGGGTATCCGATACAGATGAAAGAAACTATAAAACAAATCAATTAAAAGGAAACATTTTTCGTTATAGGAATTGATATCTAATGAATTCAACAGTTCCGGCATAATTTTCATAATTTAAATGAAAAAAAGGGGGTATGGCGAAATTGGTAGACGCTACGGACTTAATTGGATTGAGCCTTGGTATGGAAAAACCTACCAAGTGAGAACTTTCAAATTCAGAGAAACCCTGGAATTAACAATGGGCAATCCTGAGCCAAATCCTGTTTTCCGAAAACAAAGAAGAGTTCAGAAAGCGAGAAAAATCAAAGGATAGGTGCAGAGACTCAATGGAAGCTGTTCTAACGAATGGAGTTAACGGCATTTCGTTTCGTTAGTAAAGGAATCCTTCTATCGAAACTACAGAAAAGAAAGGATCAAGGATAAACCCTATCTATCTCTATATACGTACTGAAATACTATCTCAAATGATTAATAACGACTCTGTCTATTTTTTTTATTAATTTAGATACACTAATAGATGAAAATTGTTTATTCCTTTTTTATTAATATATATGACAAATGAAATATGTGAATCGATTCAACGTTGAAGAAAGAATATTAATTGATCAAATCATTCATTCCATCCTAGTCTAATAGATCTTTAATGATTAATCGGACGAGAATAAAGATAGAGTCCCGCTCCACATGTCAATACCGACAACAATGAAATTTATAGTAATAGGAAAATCCGTCGACTTTAGAAATCGTGAGGGTTCAAGTCCCTCTATCCCCAAAAGGCCCCTTTAATTCCCTAATTTTTGATCCTATATACTCTATTTTTTAGTGGTTCCAAACTCCTTATGTTTCTTATTCATTATATTATTTCACAAACCGATCTGAGCGGAATTTTTTTTCTTACTTGTTCTTATCATATTCTTATCACAAGTTTTGGAATATGGGGAATATGGAATGTAATTGATATGATACTCGTAAAATTTTTTGATCTTTTATCTCTGGTAAACGTACAAATGAAATGCACATCTTATCTTTGAGCAATGAATATCCTCATTGGAATGATTAAAAATACATAACTCGTACGGAATATAAAACTTACAAAGTCTTATTTTTTTTTTTTGAAGATCCAAGAAATTTCAGGACATGGATAATCCTTTGTATTTGTAATAGTAGTAATAGTAATATTTTTTTGCGTCTTTTTATTTTTAGTTGACATACATTCAAGTAGTCTCTTAAAATGAAGATGATGCGTCAAGAATGGTCGGGATAGCTCAGCTGGTAGAGCAGAGGACTGAAAATCCTCGTGTCACCAGTTCAAATCTGGTTCCTGGCACATGATAAATTTGTATAAGTATCTATTAATTTAATTCATTAAAATGAATATGAGTCAACATACATATACATATTCATTAGTAGTCTAGATCATCATACATTTTTATTCATCTAGGGAGATATACTCTTTCTAGATTCTAGATGAGTAA